ATATATTAATATTATATTATTAATACAGATATTCTATATTAATATTAAATATTAATATTAATTCAATATTAATACAGAGTATAGATATAATACGGATATATAATATATATAATATATCAATAATATAATAATAATATAATATTAGTTATTATTAGTATTAGTTTATTAGTATTTTATTATGTATATACAGTATATATACATAAGTCCATACGGTAGACTCATACTTGCTAGTGGCTTTTTATTGAAAAAAAATCGATTTACCCAGCAAGTCTAAGGTAAATTGTAATGAATTGTTTCAAGACCGAACCAAATTTTTTTTCTTTCATTGAATGAATTGATTTCCATCAGAATAAAGTTCACTTACACGTACACCTACCCATTCGACATAAATTTCAAGGTATCTCATCAAATCCTGTGATGAAGAAATTCTCGAAAATTCTTTGAATTTTTTTAGGAGACAAAACAAGTAGAATTTTTTCATCACGCTTACTGGTTGTTAATTTCCTTCTTTTATTGTGAGATATTCTTATCTCATCTTAACAATAAATGAATCAATGAATGGAAGAATGAAAGCGAAAGAAGTGGAGCTTAACCCCCCCTTTTTGTTTTGGACCAGCGCCTCCCCGAAAACCCTATACTTTTACTTTGTTACTTTAGTATTATTTACACTTTTTTATATTTATATTAGACGAAATAAATATAGATTTCGATACTAGATTTAGATTTTTTTTCTATATCTAGATTTTTTTATATATCTAGATTTATATATATTTTTTTTATATATAGATATAGAGATAGAGTAGAGAATTCCCATTCTAATGAGATTCATGAATATGAATGACAAATCAACAAGTTATCTGCAATTAGGAAAAGCGGAAAGATTCCTCGGATCTAATCATACATTGACAATAAAAAAAAACTCTTCATACTATGATCATAGTATCATGACAGTTAGACAAGCGGGCCCCCATCGTCTAGCGGTTCAGGACATCTCCCTTTCAAGGAGGCGGCGGGGATTCGACTTCCCCTGGGGGTAGGGGACTAGGAAAGGAAGTTGATCACGAATTCCCAATAGTCTTACAAGCGATTCCTCCTGGGTCGATGCCCGAGTGGTTAATGGGGACGGACTGTAAATTCGTTGGCAATATGTCTACGCTGGTTCAAATCCAGCTCGGCCCAAAAATTCGCCAATCTACCACGTATAATCCCCGCGCCCCTCAAAAATACTCGATACGGAGATAAAGAATCCAAATTTCTGCTAGATCCCTTCTTTCTCTGGGATTGTAGTTCAATTGGTCAGAGCACCGCCCTGTCAAGGCGGAAGCTGCGGGTTCGAGCCCCGTCAGTCCCGACGGATCCACTAAATACATCAATCAATTCGAAAGGGGGCCAGGGGCAGAATTTCATTCCCAAAAAAAAGACCCTTTTTTCTTTTCTTTGCGGTAGGAGATGGGCGGATTAATACAATTATACGTAGCATTATAGTAAGCATTCCAAGAAATCCCGGATCCTTTTTTTCGATTGTTCCCGATCCGTGGAATAGAATACTATGTTCTTTTTTTTGGAGAGGGGCACACATACACAAATGGAATTCACAATAAAAAATGAATTTAACAAGATTCCCCTAAGACTAAGAGAATTAGAAGACTTTTCTAGATTAAACAATTTCTCTTTATGGCCCCGGTTTTGTATAACCTCAATTACTAATTAAAAAATGGATTGCATTCAAATTGCACGCTGAGCCTTTGATATATACCCAGTGCTAATAATCTACGGAAGGGGGTAAAGGACAGAGGTCCTCTTAGCATTAGCAATGGAATAATAAATTAGTTTCTTTCTTGTTTTGATTTGTAACTATGTGACTAATGGAAGTGGAAGGGCAATCTGATGATACTTCATCAGATCATTGTACATAGAGTAGATTATAGAAAAAAAAAAGAACGGAAACAGACGATAAATATAAATAAAGGAATTTGGGATTGGGTCAGGAATCCGAGCTGGGATTCGGTATGGATAAAAAAACTTCCTATGTTATACTATTCCATTTTCGACGACAAATTGATTTGACAGCTCAGATATTGTTATTCATGATATTCATCCGATTCAAAACCAGCGAGATTAAGAGGGAATTCATTCATTGAATTTACAAGTGAAAGCTATGGGACTAAATCCCGAGTTATTGCGAAGTAAAAAAAATATTAGATTATGGGAGTAAATATTCTTATGGGAGTAAATATTCTTGCATTTGTTGCTACTGCACTATTCGTTCTAGTTCCTACCGCCTTTCTACTTATCATTTACGTAAAAACAATCAGTCAAAATAATTAATTATTTAATCATTAATTTGAAATTTGAATTAAACTTTACTTCTGAGTTCTTATCAAAAATTGACGAAATAAAATGAAAAGGATTCCAATTTTTGCGAAACTTAAATGAAATAAGCGGACTATAATCCGCAGTATTCTAATAGATAGATCGTATGGTAGAAAGAAATAGATGA